TTTAGATGCTACTACCGTACTATCAAGAGGATTGGCTGCCAAAGGTATTTATCCAGCAGTAGATCCTTTAGATTCAACGTCAACCATGCTTCAACCTCGGATCGTTGGTGAGGAACATTACGAAACCGCCCAAAGAGTTAAGCAAACTTTACAACGTTACAAAGAACTTCAGGACATTATAGCTATCCTTGGATTGGACGAATTATCCGAAGAGGATCGTTTACTCGTAGCAAGAGCGCGAAAAATTGAGCGTTTCTTATCACAACCCTTTTTCGTAGCAGAAGTATTTACCGGTTCTCCAGGGAAATATGTTGGTCTAGCAGAAACAATTCGAGGATTTCAATTGATCCTTTCCGGAGAATTAGATGGTCTTCCTGAACAGGCCTTTTATTTGGTAGGTACTATCGATGAAGCTACCGCGAAGGCTATGAACTTAGAAATGGAGAGCAATTTGAAGAAATGACCTTAAATCTTAGTGTACTGACCCCTAATCGAATTGTTTGGGATTCAGAAGTGGAAGAAATTGTTTTATCTACTAATAGTGGTCAAATTGGCATATTACCAAATCACGCCCCTATTGCCACAGCTGTAGATATAGGGATTTTGAGAATACGCCTTAACGACCAATGGTTAACGATGGCTCTGATGGGTGGTTTTGCTAGAATAGGAAATAATGAGATCACTGTTTTAGTAAATGATGCGGAGAAGGGTAGTGACATTAATCCACAAGAAGCTCAGCAAACTCTTGAAATAGCGGAAGCTAATGTGAAAAAGGCTGAAGGAAGGAGACAAAAAATTGAGGCAAATCTAGCTCTCCGACGAGCTAGAACACGGGTGGAGGCTAGCAATCCGATTTCATAACTAGTTGGTACGTTCGAATAATAAAAAGAAGTTCTCTTTCTAATCCTATTTAGATTCTGTCGGGTGAATACAATCAAATACAATCAAACAGAATCCAATTCTGATGCAAAAATTCAAATTAAAAAATGAAATAGAAAAGATACAAAATCAAAAAATAAATATCACTAAAGGTGGGTTGTAAACCTTATTAGATACCATTGACTCTGGTATCTAATAAGTTTTACCTACTATTGGATTTGAACCAATGACTCCCGCCGTATGAAAGCAGTACTCTAACCACTGAGTTAAGTAGGTCATTTATCATCCCAAAGAGAACCAAATGAAACCCATCCTGTCGATGGATTATAAATATCATATTACTTATAAGCAATACTAATCTAAGGAATACCACTCAAAGAGATCAAAGATTCTTGATGTTGGATCATGGAATATTTCTCTTGACAAGAATTTACCTACATGATAAAATATGTATCACAAGCACTAAGGGCTATAGCTCAGTTGGTAGAGCAACTCGTTTACACGCGCGCCAATGTTTTTCAAGGGAGTTCATCATACAATCAGAAAAATTGATCTTGTTGAGAAATCGATGTCTTACTCCATAACTTTGAGGGAACCATAGCCTGACAAAGGTTCGGTCCAATTTGGACACCCATTTAGGAGGTGCCAAACAGACCCCATCATTGATTTGAGATCTTGATAAGGTGAATACCCAGTCTATTCAATGCTAGGCATAATGAGTATAAGGACCTCAAAAAAATCTCTTTTCGTCATATGAACTTTAAGGTGTATGAAGTTTCATATTTGATTTTTAAGCAGAACGATAGAGACTTCATTTAACTTAGGTTGATCTAGGCCAGAGACAGACCTACGTCAAGATAATCCCACCTTTGAAACACTTTGGTAATGCTCCCAAATAATGAATCAGAGCACATGGAGCCATTTCCTTATCTTTTTTTCTGTCAAGAAAAAAAATGGCAGACTAACTGATATTTAGATCAGTTAATGAAGGAGCCCAATGCAAAAAAAAAATGCATGTTGGGTCTTTGAAACAGTTCAGATCATTTTAATAATAATAAGTTTGATCTGTTTTACCGAGAAGGTCTACGGTTCGAGTCCGTATAGCCCTATAAAAATGAAAAATGCAAAATAAAATTGTATAATTTGCATTTCTTCATTATTATTTCTTGCTTGTAACTAAATGAAATCCAATTATTCCTATAAGTTTACTCACGGCAATCGTTTAAGCAGATGAAAGAAAAAACGCATATCAATGGATCCAATAGATATTTATTTTTGCAATTGCAGATAAACAAACCAACCTTTCGTCATTAATCTTCGGAGGCGAATTACATATTCATATCCACAATAAAAGAATTAGTGAGACTCCCTTTCTTTAATCTTCGGAGGCGAATTACATATTCATATCCACAATAAAAGAATTAGTGAGACTCCCTTTCTTTTGATATCCCCAATCTTATTGAATTTTGGAAGTCAACTCATTTCACGGGCCTGGTGAAATGCAAAACTACGAAGAGGAATTCACATGGATTTAGGAAAGGCCTGCTGTATTTGTGTACAAGCTAAAGTTTTTTGAAAAATGAATATCTTTGGTCACTTTCATTGTCAAATAGGCTTTTCC